GTCTATCAAAAAAAGAAACTAGTTCAGCCAAGCCTCTTACACCCTTAATTAAAAATGTTGCGTAAAAAGCATCTATATAACCCCGATTAGCAGACCAATTATATACGATATTTGTTATTTTGTCCTCAAAAATTCGCTTTTGACCCCTTTTATCAAATGAATTAATCAAATCAAAATTTTTTAACGACGAATAAACGGGTTTATAAAAAAAGAAGGCTATAAATATTCCCGAATAAGCTATACTAACTGAGAAAGTTGCATTTATCACAAATTCATACCAGTCCACAGAATTATTCGAATTTGAATGTAAAAGATTTATAGATGGAGTTAACCATTTAGTTAAAATATCTAACTCCATCCCTTCTTGATTGAATGGAATTCCTATGAATCCAACAAATAAAGTAAACAAAATCAATACAATCATAGGAAATAACATAGTATTGTCCGATTCATGAGGATATAAAGAAATATTCTTATTGTCAAAAGGAGTATTAGTAATAGTAATAAAAGATGGCATCATTTTTCTTAAATTTCTATCAATTTTAGTTTGATTTTGATATGGTTTTTTCGAAAAAAAAGAAGTCCTTTTCTTAGTATTCATTGTTAATAAGGTTAATAAAGTAAATTTTTGATTAATCTTTTTCAATCCTTCTTTACCCCATAAAGATATTGAATAAAAAGAACTACTTTTTTTTCCACTGTAATTTTTTAAAAAAAGGGTTAAACGCCCTTCAAACATAAGTAAATAGATTCGAAACATATAAAATGCGGTTACTCCAGCTGTGAAATAAGCTATTATTGCGAAAATTGGTGAATACAACCAACTATCATTAAGAATTTCATCTTTGGACCAAAAACAAGCAAGAGGCGGAATACCACAAAGAGAAAGTGTACCTATTAAAAAAGCAGTTTTTGTAATTGGCACATGTTTTGTTAATCCCCCCATAAGAACCATATTCTGACTTTTATCCGGAGAATATCCAACAATAGTTTCCATTGAATGAATAAGAGATCCGGATCCTAAAAACAATAATGCTTTTGAATAAGCATGAGTAATCAAATGAAATAAAGCAACTCGATAAGAACCCATACCTAGAGCTAACATCATATAACCTAATTGAGACATTGTAGAATAAGCTAAACTTCTCTTAATGTCTTTTTGAGCAAGAGCTAAGGTCGCTCCTAATAGTACTGTTATTATACCTATAAAAGATATTAGATACATTATGGAAGGTATAACTATGAAAAGAGGAAGGAGTCGAGCAACTAGAAAAATCCCCGCTGCTACCATGGTAGCAGCATGTATGAGAGCTGAAATAGGAGTAGGCCCTTCCATCGCATCAGGTAACCATACATGAAGGGGAAATTGAGCAGATTTAGCAACTGCACCAGCAAATAAGAAAAAAGCACATAAAATACAAAATAATAAATTGACCTCGTTATTATTAATTAAATTTTTGAATATTTCAAACAAATCCCGAAACTCGAAACTACCTGTTATCCAATAAAGACCTAAAATTCCTAATAATAAGCCAAAATCTCCTACACGATTAGTCACAAACGCCTTTTGGCAAGCATTTGCAGCAATAGGTCGTGTGAACCAAAAACCTATTAATAGATACGAACACATTCCAACTAATTCCCAAAAAATATAAATTTGTATCAAATTTGAACTAGTAACTAATCCCAACATGGAAGTGTTGAAAAAACTCATATATGCAAAAAATCTCAAATATCCCTGATCATGAAACATATAATTATCACTATAAATAAGAACTAGAATTGCAATAGTAGTGATTAACATTGACATAATAGAAGTAAGTGGATCGATCAAGTAACCAAATTCTAAAGAAAAATCATTATTAATGGTCCAGGACCATACATATTGATAAATAGAATTACTATTTATTTGCTGAATAGACAGCTTCATCGAAAAAATCATAACTATACTTAACAACGAAATACTCGAAAAAGCCCAGATACGCCGAAGATTTTTTGTTGCCATCGGAAAAAAGAAAAGTCCAGGACCTATTAACAAAGGAACTGGAAGTGGAAGGAAGGGTATGATCCATGCATATTGATATATATGTTCCATAATAAAATAGAAAAATTTTATATTTAATTAATTTAAATTTTTTGTTTACGATTCACTGGCTCTTGCCTCTTTTGAAAGAAGTCAATAAAAAAATCAAGATATATAATAACTTAAATGTAATTTTTTTCTTTTAAAATTTTCTATTCTATAATCAAATATTCATATTGATGTTGAGTATTTTTTTTTTAATAGTCAAATCACGAAGTTCTAATTGGTCAAATAACCAATTTGTTGATCAAAGTGAATACTTAATTAGTAAGTAAATGCAAATATTGAAGCCTATGAAGTAGGAAGATAAAAAAAATTCCACTTTCATTTCCATTTAAATTATTTCGAATCCATATTTTAAAATAAAGGATAAAAATTCGACTAACAAAGAGTATGAATCCTAAAATCGACTAAAGATCTACAAAAGTCAATAATGATAAAAAAAAGAATATTAACTATTTTAATTACTTTATTCTGTAGTTTAGTCAAAAATTTGAACTCATTTTATGCAAAATTATTTGATTGTCTTTCATTCCAAACAAAAACATAGAACAAAATGCTATTTTTTTAGTTATTGATTTTTTATAGAAAAGAACATCTGTTACTGTACTTTCTAGTTTCTATAACATAGAATAAAAAAATGCCTCAAACCATAGATCCTTTAAAACAAATTAATTTCTTGATATCATTTCAATTTGAAAAGAAAAATTTGATGTATTTTCAAAAAACAATTCAAGTTTTTAAATTAAAATCTAATCAAGGGTTGGGTTCTTAAAGTTTTGAATGTGATTTATTACGTAGATGGAAATTAAATGCAACATATCAAAAATAACCAGAAATATAACTCGCAATTATTATTCATTAATTAATTTTGATTAATCTTAGTAACTTTCCTACGAATTTTGATTTTATGGACATTCTATAAAGTAGAATATTTTGTTTCGTCTAATCGAATATTTTCTATTATTTTAATAGAAATCTAGATATTTCTAGTTTATAGTTATGCTTTTCGATTTTGAAAAATTGAATAATATCGTCTAGAATCAAAATACATAGATAATGAATAGAAAACAAAGATTCGTTTTAACAATAGATGTCTTTCACATCCAATTATAACTACTGAATAATCAATTCAATTTAAAATGGCAGTTCCAAAAAAACGCACTTCGATTTACAAAAAACGTATTCGTAAAAATATTTGGAAAAAAAAGGGATATTGGGCAGCGTTAAAAGCCTTTTCGTTAGCCAAATCCCTTTTTACCGGGAATTCAAAAAGTTTTTTTGTACGAAAAATAAGCAATCAAACCCTGGAATAATCAAAAGTAACCTGACTCAAAAAAAATGATATAACAAATGAAAAAGAATTTCATTTTTCATTTAGAATTTAGAATCAAAAATATGGAAAATAAACGATTTTAATAGGGTTCGATTTATTAATTAATGTTTCGAACTATATAAAGTTATAACTTTTTCTTATGATATGAAGAATAAGAACTCTTATGCTGACCTTAATATAATATTTTTTGCTTTTGTTTGAAAAACTATCTAGATATAATCTATATATATAGAGGATTTCATCACCCTTTTTAGTCTATTTTGTCATTTATAAGATGGGGGTTTTTTCCCCATCAACCCATTTGTTTTGTCACAATACAAAAAAAGAATAAAAGTTTTTCTACCTAAGGCAAATCGAAAAAGATTAACCTTTAACTTATGAACGTATTATTTTTCGGAATTGCTATATTATATATTCGCCCGTTTCAAATCAATCAAAAAGTCCTTAATACTATAATACTATGTTTAGTTTACTATTATGCGCAAAGAATTTTTTTGTTTTGGAAATACTTTTCAATAGAGATCATAACTTTACTTTTTTTATATGACATCTTCGGTTCAATACTTACCAAGAAAAATTCTACCCATTAATTTATTTTGGATAAAAAAAACTATCTATTTACAGAAAAAAAGCCTTTCGATGCCGTGTTGAAATTGTGATCAAAAATATTCTATTTTTTTGTATTGAAAAAATCTATGTATTTGTTATTTTTGAAATCCGCTAAAAAATTCATTTTTCATTACCAAATGAAAAGAAAATGAAAAAGAACTTTATTGAGGGCTATTCTGGAATGAAAGATATAATCTTCTAGTTCCAAGGGTTCCATTTCACAAAAACATAAACTGTACAAAAGTCCATTGACAAATTAAAGCAGTACTATAAAAATGAAATTGACTTAAAAAAAAAAACAAACTTAAGTAATATATAATTATTTAGTATAAATATGAACCATTGCAATTGAAAAAAAAACATTTGCAAATCGAAATTGAAACGGTTCAAAAAAGAAAATGTTATATTGAATTAATCTAGACGATTGAATAAAAACGGACTATTATGATTGCAAACAAGCCGCTATGGTGAAATTGGTAGACACGCTGCTCTTAGGAAGCAGTGCGAGAGCATCTCGGTTCGAGTCCGAGTGGCGGCATGGCATTTTACAAATTATCAAAAAATTTCAATATTCTTATAATAAATAATAAAAAATAATGAAAATGAAATAATTTTTTTACTAATTTGCATTTCCTAATTTGTACTTGAAAGATTTCTTTTTTTTTTTAATATAAATTTTATATGATATTTTCGACTTTAGAGCATATTTTAACTCATATTTCTTTTTCAACGGTTTCTGTTGTAATTACACTCCATTTGATAACTTTATTAGTCAATGAAATAGCAGGACTATATAATTCATTAGAAAAAGGCATGATAGTTACGTTTTTTTGTATAACAGGATTATTAGTTACTCGTTGGGTTTATTGGAAACATTTCCCATTAAGTGATCTATATGAATCATTAATCTTCCTTTCCTGGAGTTTCTACCTTATTCATATAATTCCATATTTTTTTAAAAAAGAGAAAAATTCTTTAAGTGCAATAACGGCACCAAGTGCTATTTTTACCCAAGGATTTGCTACATCGGGACTCTTAACTGAAATGCATCAATCTGCAATCTTAGTACCCGCTCTCCAATCCCAGTGGTTAATGATGCATGTAAGTATGATGGTATTGGGTTATGCAGCTCTTTTATGCGGATCATTATTATCAGTAACACTTCTAATCATTATATTTCAAAAAGATATAATAAATATTTTTGATAAACGAAAATATTTATTAAACGAGTCATTTTTCTTCGGTGAGATTCAATATATAAATGAAAACGAAAAAAGCAATATTGTACAAAATACTTCGCACTCTTCTGTTCAAAATTATTACAGGTCTCAATTGATTGAACAACTGGATCATTGGAGTTATCGTGTTATTAGTCTAGGATTTATCTTTTTAACCATAGGTATTCTTTCAGGAGCAGTATGGGCCAATGAAGCATGGGGATCATATTGGAATTGGGACCCAAAGGAAACTTGGGCATTTATTAGTTGGACCGTATTTGCAATTTATTTACATATTAGAACAAATAAAAATTTGCGGAGTGCAAATTCGGCAATTGTGGCTTTTATAGGCTTTCTTATAATTTGGATATGCTATTTTGGAGTCAATCTATTAGGAATAGGACTACATAGTTATGGTTCGTTTACATTAACGCTTAATTAAATGGAAGAAAGTACCTTACGAATACAAATATAATACAAGACACAAGGAGGGTTCTTATAAACAGGTGAGAACCATTTAAATCATGATTTAAATGGTTCTCACAAACATCAAAAATGACTAACTCCGCGTCAGTCTTGCTTCTTCTTACGTAAAGAAAACTACTTGTTTCATTTTATAAAATGAAACAAGTAGTTTATCTATAAAAATAATTAGATAAAATAGCTTCTACTTTCTCAACTGATAGTGAGAGAACGAAATCTGGGTAAAGGCCAATACCTATTGTTGGTAGAAAGATAGAAGTCGAAACAAACAACTCTCGCGGCCCAGAATCAAAAAAAGAAGAGTTTGTAATATTAAATAATTTATATCCATAAAACATTTGGCGTAACATAGATAATGAATAAATAGGAGTTAATACCATTCCAATTGCCATTCCAAAAGTAATTAGTATTTTTGGCATTAAAAGGTATTTTTGGCTGGTAATTAGTCCAAAAAATACTATTAATTCTGCAATGAAACCACTCATGCCTGGTAATGCAAGGGATGCCATTGAAAAACTACTGAAAACTGTGAATATTTTTGGCATTGGAATCGCTATTCCGCCCATTTCGTCGAGATAAACAAGGCGTATTCTATCATAACTAGTTCCCGCTAAGAAAAAAAGTGCAGCACCAATAAATCCATGGGAAATTATTTGTAAAATGGCCCCATTAAGTCCCGTATCGGTTATAGACGTAATTCCTATAATTATGAAACCCATGTGAGATACAGAAGAATAAGCTATTCTTTTTTTTAAATTACGTTGCCCGAGAGATGTTGAAGCTGCATAGATTATTTGTATTGTTCCTATTATCATCAACCAAGGAGAAAATATAGAATGAGCATGAGGTAATAATTCCATATTGATACGAACTAATCCATATGCTCCCATTTTTAATAAGATTCCGGCTAGCAGCATACAAGTACTGTAATGTGCTTCTCCGTGGGTATCTGGTAACCATGTATGTAAAGGTATAATCGGTAATTTGACAGCAAAAGCAATAAAAAATCCAATATAGAATATTATTTCTAATGCGACAGGATACGATTGATTAACTAATGTTTCCAAATTTAATGTTGGTTCATTGGAGCCATATAAACCAACACCCAGAACTCCCATTAATAGAAAAATAGAACCTCCCGCCGTATACAAAATAAATTTAGTAGCGGAATAGAGACGTTTCTTTCCCCCCCACATAGATAAAAGTAGATAAACAGGAATTAATTCTAATTCCCACATTATGAAAAAAAGCAAAAGGTCTCGGGACGAAAATGATCCTATTTGACCACTGTACATTGCTAACATCAGAAAATGGAATAATCGAGAATCTCTAGTAACTGGCCAAGCCGCTAGAGTAGCTAAAGTAGTGATGAATCCTGTCAGTAAAATGGGTCCTATTGAAAGTCCATCGATTCCTAATCTCCAACGGAAATCAAAAAAGTTGATCCATTTATAATCTTCTGCCAGTTGAATTAATGGATCGTCCGGTTGAAAATAATAACAAAATGCATAGGTCGTTAGAAGTAGATCTAATATAGATATACATATAGTATACCACCTAATAACCTTATTTCCTCTATGAGGAAATAAAAAAATTAAAGAACCCGCAAATATGGGCAAAACTACAATTGTTGTTAACCAGGGAAAATTATTCGTGGTAAAGACAAGATACATTTGGGACAAAAAAACCCGTATCTCAAAAGAACTTGATTTCTTTTGGGATACGGGTTTTTGTCGGTAAAAAAAATCCAAATAGAATAAATGGATTCAAATGGAATTTTCTGAAAGGTATCAATAACCTAGACCCATACTGCGAGTTGTTTCATGCCATAAATAAACTCGAACGCTTAAAAAATCTGTTGGACAGGCGGATTCACATCTCTTACAACCAACACAATCTTCCGTTCTTGGAGCAGAAGCTATTTGTTTAGCCTTACATCCATCCCAAGGTATCATTTCTAATACATCTGTAGGGCAAGCTCGGACACATTGAGTACATCCTATACATGTATCATAAATCTTAACTGAATGGGACATCGGGTCTATAATTTTTTTTTAACTTCATTAATTTTCGATCTAGTTCTAGCAAAGTAAATGAATATTCAAATACCAGACCAATCAATTACCAGACGAATCAATGATTTCCCAGAATTTTGTTAATCAATCTATTTCTGGAGGAGAAATGGAAAAGAGGTCCAAAATACTTTGATTTATTACATTTTTGAAAGTCTATTTTAAGGTGCAATATCTAATAATCTAATTTGAATCGATGAATATTAAAATTTCAATTTATACAATATAATTTTCTAAAATAATAATCAAATTTATTGAATAAATAGTATACTATTTATTCAATAAATTTGATTGATTGATACGAGTTGATTTTCTGTTACGATAAATTGAAGAAACAATAGCAGGTCCAATAGCGGCTTCAGCGGCTGCAATCGCTATAACAAAAATTGAGAAAATGTTTCCTTTTAATTGGCGACTATCAAAAAAATCAGAAAAGGTTACAAAATTTAGATTAACTGCATTCAATATAAGTTCAAGACACATAAGAGCCCGAACCAAATTCCGGCTCGTAACTAATCCAAAAATCCCGATAGAAAATAAAAAAGCACTCAAAACAAGTACATGCTCGAGTATCATTGACCAACTCCTTATCAATCTATATTCATTTCAATATAAACAACAATTAAACCAATTTGATTGACTAGAGTATAACAAGTTAGAATAGAATAAATTAAGAGCAAAAAAATGGGCTAATCCTAATAATAAATTGAACTAAAAGTTTCTAAACTAATTCAAATAGAATTGAATAAAAATCAATATGATAAAATAGAATTTTGATTTAGATTACTAGTTTAAAAATGAATTATTGACGAGCCACGGCAATTGCACCTATTAAAGCAACTAAAAGAATTATTGAAATGAGTTCAAATGGAAGAAAAAAATCAGTTGATAAATGAATTCCAATTTGTTGACTAGCATTTATCAAATCTTGTTCTATAATCTGGTTTGATTTTGTAGTCCAAATAATCCCATACCAGGACGTATTTAGAATAGTAATAATTAATGAAACAAAAAGACTTGTACAAACCAATGAAGTAACCCCGTCCCCAACCGTCCACAGATGAAACTTTTTGTCATATTCTGGACCATTCATGAACATTACAGAAAATATGATTAATACATTTATAGCTCCCACATAAATAAGAAGTTGTGCAGAAGCTACAAAATGGGAGTTTGCTAGAATATAGAATAAAGATATACAAACAAGAACCAATCCCAATGAAAAGGCAGAAAAGATTGGATTGGTAAATAATACCACTCCTAGACTCCCTAATATAAGACCCAACCCCAGAAAGACTAAAAGAAAATCATGTATTGGTCCAGGTAAATCCATTATATGTAAAATAAGAGATAAAAAAATCGAAATGTTTCATGATCTTATTGATTTGAACAGGAAAAAGTAAGTTTATGCACTCCTAAGTACTAAATCCCAATGTATAGGACTTGATGTGAGTAAAGTTATTGGGCCCATGGCATTCTTTTTTATCTGAAAGGAGAATTCGCAACTAAAACTATTTTAAATGATTACAGTAAACAAATTTTAAATACAAAAAAGTTGTGATTTTCATCAATGAATAGAATCCGAATTTATAATTATTGAACAAGAAGAAAAAAAATAAACTTTATAAATAAATAAAAAAAAAAGAACCTTAAAAATTGGTAATTGTTTTTCAATCACAGAATTTATCTTTTGTTTGAGGCGAATTACAAATTGTTCGAATTGTGTAATCATCGCTTATTGATATTGGTAAACGACCCAGAGCAATTTGATTATAATTTAATTCGTGACGATCATAAGTTGAAAGCTCATATTCTTCAGTCATTGATAAACAATTTGTTGGACAATACTCAACACAATTACCACAAAATATACAAATTCCGAAATCAATGCTATAATTAAGCAACCGTTTCTTTCGAATATCCGTTTCCAATTTCCAATCAACAACCGGTAAATCTATAGGACATACACGAACACATACTTCACAAGCAATGCATTTATCAAATTCAAAGTGAATTCGACCACGAAAACGCTCTGATGTGATCAATTTTTCATAAGGATATTGAATAGTTATAGGTAAACGATTCGCGTGGGATAGGGTAATCATAAAACTTTGACCAATGTACCGTGCTGCGCGTATTGTTTGTTGACCATAATTGATGAACCCAGTTACCATAGGGAACATATAGTAAATATCAATAAAAATTTAATATTTTGTCTCTTTCTCTTGCTTATAACAAGTTGTGAATTAAATTAAGGTAAATATCAAATATTCTTTTTTTTTTAGAATTTATAATGAAAGGAGTTGGGAAGAAGTTGTTAATAATAGATTACCTAAAGAAATAGGTAAAAGAAATTTCCATCCAAGATTTAATAACTGATCCATTCTCAGTCTAGGTAAAGTCCATCTTGTTGTAATAGGAATGAACAAGAACAAAAAAGTTTTAGCTAATGTAATGCAAATACCAATTGTCGTTCCAAAGACTACATCTAGTTTATTTATTTCAAAAAACTCAAAGATGAATATGTATGGAATAGAGATATTCCAACCACCCAAGTAAAGAACGGTTACAAATAATGAAGAGATTAGTAGATTTAGATAAGACGCAACATAAAATAAACCAAATTTAATACCGGAATATTCAGTTTGATACCCTGCTACTATTTCTTCTTCTGCTTCTGGTAAATCGAAAGGCAATCTCTCGCATTCTGCTAGAGAAGAAATGATAAAAACAATAAAACCTATAGGTTGTCGCCACAAATTCCATCCCCAAAAACCATATTTTGACTGCGCCTCAACTATATCAACCGTACTTGAGCTGTTAGATAATCATAGTCGATGATAAGATCACTCTTGTCATCGCTATTCCAAAACCGTACATGAGATTTTCACCTCATACGGCTCCTCAATAGCCATAAAAAATCTAAGGACTGATTCGATATTCTTAAATCTTGATATGTTTGTAAAATAAATAAAGTGAAAATCAATCAAAAAATCCTGAATTAGACCAATGAAATTCTGTCTGCTATACTAAAAAAAGTGCTTCGGAATTGATCTTATCCTTTACTTTAACTTTGAAAAATTTTATTTTTTTTTCTTGAGTAATAACTTATCTTTTCTTTAAATAAAATACGCTTTTACCACTATCAATAAAAATTTCACTCTATTCTTATTATTTTTGATTGCGAAAAAGAATTAAACGTTCGTTCATGGTTTATCCCAGGACCAAAATCTCAATTTCCGTGAATATTGATATCGGAAAAAAGCTTTTTTTTTCATTATATTAATATTATCTATTTTATTTTCGTCTCTCTTTTTTCCTTTATTTTGGCTTAAAATAAGTAAAAGATTACTTCGTTCCTGATAGTCATTCAGTTAATCGGTGGATAGGAGCATACTCTGGATCGGAATTTGTGGGAGTACTGCTTGATTATTTCTACCAATTTAAAGCCTCAATTAGTATTTCTTTTATGTAAAAATCTCTCTTTGGATAACTTACATAATCTCTATTACAAATCCTTTGTGTACTTTAGTGTTCCTAATCATCCGCTCATTTTTGTTCAATCTCTATGGTAAGTCATGTATGGTAATACACATAAAAAAAGATAGTAAAAACTCCATAGAATTGTTCTTTTCAACCCGCTTCAAGTCATGATGACTAATTAACCAATCTTGGGGGAAACAACCTTGGCTGCTTATATTTATTTTCATTTAACCCTTGTACATAGGCAATGAGATTCTATTTTTTTACTGCGAATTTTGACGCTGTTTTCTTTGACTCATCTAACTATCTGGTTTATTTTATCAACTCATTGAATAAAAAAAAATAAGATGCTATTCAATCAATACATTTCATTTTTATTCTTAAAAATCTAAAAAAAAATAGGTGAAGACATATGTCTCAACGAATCACACGTAGAGATATTGATAACACACATAGAGTTAATGGTATTTCATAACTAATTGCTTGGGCAGCAGCCCGTAAACCACCTAAAAAGGAATATTTATTATTTGATCCATATCCTGACATAAGAAGTCCAATGGGAGCAATACTTGAAATAGCGATCCATAAAAAAACACCAATATTGAGATCAGCTAGAACAAAGTGTGAACTAAAAGGAATTACTGAATAACTTAGTAAAATTGATATGACTGCTATAGAAGGTCCGATACTAAATAAACGCGTATCCCCTCTAGATGGAAGAAGGTTCTCTTTAAAAAGTAGTTTCGTTCCGTCCGCTAGAGCTTGAAGAATTCCCAAAGGACCGGCATATTCAGGTCCAATACGTTGTTGTATACCTGCAGATATTTCTCTTTCTAACCACACAATTACTAGTACACCTATTGTGATTCCCAATACAAGACTCAAAATAGGAAAAAGCATCCATATAGTCCCATAAACCTCTTTTAAGGATTGCAATCTGGAAAAAGAATTGATAGCCTGTATTTCTGTTGTATCAATTATCATTTCAACGATCAACTTCTCCCATAATGATATCTATGCTACCTAGTATCGTCATAATATCAGCCAATTTCATTTTTTTAACTAACTGAGGAAGAATTTGCAAATTGATAAAACCCGGGGGGCGAATTTTCCATCTCCAAGGAAAAACACTCCTATCTCCTATCAAAAATATTCCTAATTCTCCCTTTGGGGCTTCAACTCTTACATAAAGTTCTTGTTTCGACAATTCAAAAGAAGGAGATGGTTTTTTACTAATGAATCGATATTCAAAATCATTCCATTCAGGATATTTTATTCTATTAAAGCGCCGGATTTCTAAATTCTCATAGGGACCCCCGGGAATTCCCTCTAGAGCTTGTTGAATAATTTTTACAGATTCGGCCATTTCACCGATTCGTATTAAATAACGAGCTAATGAATCTCCTTCTTTTTGCCATTGGACTTTCCAATCAAATTCATCGTAACACTCATAATGATCAACTTTACGAAGATCCCATTGTATTCCGGAAGCTCGTAGCATTGGACCTGATAAGCCCCAATTTATTGCTTCTTCTTCACTAATAATGCCCACGTTCTCAACTCGTTCTAAAAAAATGGGATTTCGCGTAATAAGTTTTTGGTAGTCAGCAAGCCCTATTAAAAAATAATCACAAAAATCTAAACATTTATCTATCCATCCATAAGGTAGATCGGTAGCTACTCCTCCAATTCGAAAATAATTATGCATCATTCTCATACCGGTGGCAGCTTCGAATAAATCATATATCAATTCTCTTTCTCTGAAAATATAAAAGAAGGGGGTCTGGGCCCCAATATCTGCCATAAAAGGGCCAAGCCATAACAAGTGAGAAGCTATACGACTTAACTCCAACATAATCACTCTGATATAGCTAGCTCTTTTAGGTACTTGAATATTTCCCAATTGTTCGGGTCCATTTACAGTTATTGCTTCTGTAAACATAGTAGCTAAATAATCCCAACGTGTTACATATGGCAGATATTGTATAATTGTTCGGTTTTCCGCAATTTTTTCCATACCTCTATGTAAATAACCCACTATCGGTTCACAGTCAATAACATCTTCACCGTCTAAAGTAACGATGAGTCGGAGAACACCATGCATTGATGGATGGTGAGGTCCCATATTGACTATCATGAGGTCTTTTCTGGTAGTTGGTACAGTCATAGGTTTTTCCCCGATTCATTCTTTCACGAATTCGTTTTTCCATGAATTGCCGCAAACAAAAAGAAGTTCATCAAAATTCAAGATCTAATAAATCAAATAATTCAAAACGACTCTTCAAATCAAATTAACGGGTTTTTAATTCTCGAATGTTCAATTGACTGATTAAGTCTTTATAACGTACTGCATTTTTCTTTGACAAGTAAGCCAGTAGTCGTTGCCGTTTTCCCAAAATTTTTCGTAGACCTCTCTGAGATGAATAGTCTTTTTTGTGCAATTCCAAATGTGAAGTAAGTCTTCGTATCTTATTGGTAAAGCAGAATACTTGAAATTCAACAGATCCCCTATTTTCTTCTTTCTTTTCATGCGAAATAACGGATATGAATGAATTTTTTTTCATAAATTATTAACCTTCCTTATCTTTGTTTATTTTTACCAAATATGGAATTTTATCGATCAGTAATAATAATACCAACTATTTTAATCTGGTATACACAATACCTTAATTGGTTTACTTTATTAAAGAAACTTAATAAAGGTTATTATAGTGATTCATTTCTGATATAATTGATACGTCATCGAATTAGTATCATGTATCAGAATTGAATGTACGACAAGGTGTGCGTGTGCCTATTTATCTACTTTTAATAGGGAATCCATAACCCAAATGTATCATAAATGAATTTTAAATCGCGGATACATATGTATTCTTAATATACTAAAACGACTCCCGTTATTAGTATTAAACCAATAACGATTCATACAAGATAAATCTTCTAATCGATAATTTGGCCAAAGAAAGAATTTTAATTTTCTAAGTGTATTTTTATCTCGATCAAGATCTTTGTTTTCATCAAAAAATTGACTACTATTTTTTACTCGATTCCTTATTGGGTTTGTATTCACATCATTATTATTCCTTGAATTCAAACAAATTAGAATTCGCAATTCTCTACGACGCCTAGGCGAGAAAATATTTTCAGGAGTAAGCAAATCAAAATTGTTTTTGTTTCTTTCACCTAAATTTTTTTTATCAACATTTTCGCTGTATCTCTTTTGATTATTTTGGAGTTTACTTTTATGAACCAATGAAATACCTATGATTTGATACAAAAGAAATTGTCCATCGCCTTTTACAGACAGACGAATTGGTTCAATAATCAATACCCCCTTTTTTAGCAAGTTTTGACCATTGAAATTTTTCCGAACCTTTAGTAGATCTATACTTAGGTCGTTTTTTTCTATAGAGGGTAGAAGAAATTCTATTGGATTTATAAATTTAAGCAGGAAACCATATAGGTTGATATTATCGATCAGTTTTTTATTCAACGAATCAGACCATTTCAATTGAAAAAGAAAATATCTTTTCATGAATAAATTAATTTCTATTTCTATACCACTCTGGGATTGTTTTTTTTTTCTAGTCTTTTTCATATCTGATCCTATATAATCTTCTTCAATATCTTTTTGTCGATTTGAGAGAACAGATTCAGAGTTTTCTTCGACATCTGGTCCAAGATCTTCTTGGCTTAGAAGTTCATTTTCATTTTGATTCCGATTCTCTAATTCAAAAGTTTTTTTTTCATTTGATGGTATAAAAAAATTCGTTTTTTTCTTTCTATTGATGTTTTTATTAAAATTTTCACTTACATTAGAATTTGAAAAAAGAAAATTAATTGGTATAACCCACGGTTTCATTTTATATGCATTATAAAATAAGATAAATTCGGAGAAAAACCAACATTCCAGATCTGATATGGGACAATCCAGTATTACTTCATTCATTCCCATCCAATCAAAAAGGGTTTTTTTTTTATGAGGTCGGTTGATTTCTTGAAAAATTGTGCGATAAAAAAGACCTTTCTTATCAATTTTATCAACAGTTTGATAATTCTTAGATTCAGTTTTAGTATTTTCATTCGTGCTAGTACTGATATCGACCCAGGCTTTAATGTCAACTTTCTTTCTAAGGCAAAAATGGAGAATTTTCAAATCCAAATATTTTCGATCGGTATTTTTCTCTATATCCATAATTTTTGTTATTTTTAAATAATTAGTGATAGGGATATTCCACCACATGTCAATTAATTTGTCTTTATTTATGTTGTAATTATAAGTATAAGAAAATTCTTGGTTTTTATTTACTTGGAATGGTATCCCATAATTATATCTATATAAATCGTTCTTATCTTCATAATAAAAAAAATTATATGATAAAACATCATATCTATAGTTCTTTTTAAAATTATATTTTTGATCTGGCAATAACAATAAAAGGTTTTCCGAATTCTGTGTATTTTTGTAATTAATTAATTGTTCTTTTTGATATGAATTCCTTGTGTTTTTTTTTAAATTTTTATTTTCAACCTCATAATGTTCAGTTACTCTATTTCGCCATTTTTGTGGTACTAATCGAGACCATTTTATCTGAGGTAAATCATATTGATAATTACTTTTCAATTTTAACCAGTTTTTCCATTGGTTCATTCCAGAATTCGGAATTTTTTTAGTCTTTAGCTCGGAATCAGATATTCTTTGCGTTCCAAAATAATCTTTTATTTCCTTTTTAAGAAATAAAGATATTCCACGATATTGAAAGACAGATCTTAACTTATAGGAGTTAAAAATTTTGCCTTGGGATAGTTTGTAAAATACATAAGCTTGTGATAAAAAAGAAAAATCAGAAAGAATCTTCGAATTCTTATTAATATTATTAGTATTAAGAAAAGACAAAAATGCCTTGTTTATAGTTGAAATAAACTGAATTCTATTTTGATTTCTTTTATCAATTCTTTCATGATTTGTTTCATTATTATAAATAGATTTATCAATCAAATTTTTTGTTGATTCAAGAAAAAGTTCTATATTAATTCTAGGAATATTAATGATATATAGAAATATATCTACGTATATTCTTTCCCTAAAAAATTTCAAAATAGAATTGGATTTAGAGATTAATCGAGCATTTCTTCTTTTTAATATTTGACCGATATTTTTGGGCGATTTAAATCTTTTAGTACCATAACGTGTTTTGTTAGAATTAATATTTTTTTTTCTATTGTCTTGTGAAATTTTTTCTATTTTATTTTTAATTATCTTTGTTCTATTAGATAGATTTTTCATTTTTTTTTCTGTCGCTGAAAAATTTGTCCGATTCAGGAATCGGGTTTGAATGGATGATTCATGAATCATATTATTTTTTATTATCGAATCTTTTTCGTTTTTTCTTTCACTAGATTCTTCTCTGAATTCAAATACTTGAGTTGGATTTACAGTTAACATTTGTTTTATTATTTTTTGTAAAAATAGAAGAATTGCAAAAATCCAATTTTTTGTTTCATTTGGAAACTTAAAAAAAAAGAAAAATTTTTCTTTGATATTTTTTATAATTTGAAAGCGCCCCTCTCTCAGGTTTTGAATTTGGTTGCCGAGTTCGTTAAAGATAGGTTGAAAAAAAGAAGGGGGTATTCGAGGAGAACCAAAAGGACGGTCAGTTTCCAGCCCTACAACTGTTAAAAAACAAAAATCATCTATTGAATTTTGTTCTTGTTTTTTTATTATACAAGATCTGTGCCAGGGTTTTAAACGAAAAGGAAATAATATCTTTATCTGAATACCATCTAGTATCCAGTATTTAGTAAATTCCTCTTCTGATAATGGCACACCGTTATAAGTACATTTAACATGCATTTCTTTCTTCCATTCTTTGAAATCGTCAGACCATTCGGGAGGTTGGAATAATAAGTGACGGCCGATATTTTTTACTATTATCAATAAAGGCAATATAATATATTTTCTAAGAATTGACTGAGTTAGTAACATCAAACCCCTTATTATTTCAGAAAATGGAATGGCATCCCAAATTTCAGCTATTTCTATTTGGTCATTTTCGTGATTTTTTGTTTCGCCTTTTGGGGGTTTTTTAGGTTTCTTTTCCTCCTTAAACTCTTCTTTTTTATAATCAGAATAATCATAAATCCAAAATTCTGAGGTTTTTTCCGTTTTTTTTTTTAAAATTCGTTTAATTAATCCGGAAAAAGTACCAGAAAAAAA